TTACGCACTCTGTGCGGATTGTTATTTCAATCCCCCAAAAGGGAAAAAAGTACCAAACCTTTCAATACCATGAAAGGTTTGGTATTCTTTTGGCTTAAAACGTATTCCAAATATGCCTGTTCGTTGGAACAGGGAACAGAGGTATACAACTAACTTTATGGATAATTGGGAGTTGTTTATCCATCTTGCAACATGTTTATTTCATGGCGTAACTTGCCATGCCAACCAACATTCAAATATTAGTTCATACTAGGGTTTTAAAAATAATGTTTCATTGTAAACAATGACCGTAACCGGAGAATGTAAATTGGTTTGGGGTGGACGTAGCCAAGTGGATTAAGGCAGTGGATTGTGAATCCACCACGCGCGGGTTCAATTCCCGTCGTTCGCCCATAAAAATGGATTGGATTCATTTCCTTGTGTGTAATTTATACATATCGATATGATAGGATTCAATTGATTTATCTAGAATCAATAGAGTAGTAGTTGACGTAAACTAAAAAATTGGATATATTAAAAGAAATAGAGAAAGAGTATTTCTTTCTACTCTTGTTTGTCTAAAAAAGAAATTGGGATATGTTTTTTAGACAAAATTCAAAATGGAATGAAAAAGATCGAAGTTCTTGAATCTAGCGAACGACCCCTATTTACCGAAACCTATCTGATTATATCATTCAGATAACTCTGACGAATCTATCCCAAACACATCTTTCTTCCCTCTTACCATTTACCATACAGTGAGTTGGGTATACCATTCAGTGACCGAAACAGACAAAATGAAGCTAATTTCTTTCAATTAGGGAATGAAGTAAAGGGGTCTTCTTTTCCTCGGCCTCCCATTCTTTCTCGGGAGGGGAAGGGTTTACATATATCTTATTAGGTGGGAGGAATTATTAGAAATAAGGTGAAATGGTGTAACATTATTTCAATTGTATGAATAAATTAATAAATTGGGCAAAGTGAAACTGACGATTAGGTCAAACAACCTCCTAAATTTTGGGGGTCAGAAATAAATAAAGGGAGATCGCAAGATGAAAATAGCGGTTTATGGAAAAGGCGGAATCGGTAAATCCACGACCAGTTGTAATATTTCAATTGCTCTAGCCAGACGTGGTCAAAAAGTGTTACAAATTGGATGTGATCCCAAACACGATAGTACTTTTACTCTTACAGGATTTCTGATACCTACAATTATAGATACTTTGCAATCCAAGGATTATCATTATGAGGATATTTGGTCCGAAGATGTAATTCACAAGGGTTATGGAGGGGTGGATTGTGTGGAAGCAGGGGGGCCGCCCGCAGGCGCCGGATGTGGAGGATATGTCGTAGGGGAAACTGTGAAATTGTTGAAAGAGTTAAATGCATTTTACGAATATGATATTATATTATTTGACGTATTAGGCGACGTGGTTTGCGGAGGTTTTGCTGCTCCATTGAATTATGCGGATTACTGTATAATAATTACGGATAATGGATTTGATGCATTATTTGCAGCTAATCGTATTACTGCTTCTATACGAGAGAAAGCTCGTACACATCCACTGCGATTAGCAGGCCTGGTTGGAAATCGTACATCTAAAAGAGATCTTATCAATAAATATGTAGAAGCATGCCCAATGCCCGTGATAGAGATATTACCTCTTATTGAAGATATTAGAGTCTCCAGAGTAAAGGGTAAAACTTTATTCGAGATGGTTGGATCTGAACCATCTCTTAACTATGTGTGTGAATATTATTTACACATAGCGGACCAAATATTATCCCAACCAGAAGGTATTGTACCAAAAGAAATTCCAGATCGGGAATTATTCAGTTTACTCTCTGATCTTTATCTTAATCCGATTGACGATGACAAACATCAAAATAATAATAATAAGGAAAATTTACTTGGATTTACGACGATTTAATTGACGTTTTTATTTATTTATTAGTCATTGAATAATAATTTATGTCAGTCAAAATTGATGAAACTCTCACGGTCGAATGTGAGACAGGTAATTACCATACTTTTTGTCCAATTAGCTGTGTATCTTGGCTATACCAAAAGATTGAAGACAGTTTCTTCTTAGTGGTGGGCACAAAGACGTGTGGTTATTTTCTGCAAAATGCACTTGGAGTTATGATTTTTGCCGAACCTCGCTATGCAATGGCAGAATTAGAAGAAGGGGATATTTCTGCTCAATTGAATGATTATGAGGGATTAAAAAGGCTCTGTATTCGAATACGAAGAGATAGAGATCCCAGTGTCATCATATGGATAGGCACTTGTACTACAGAACTAATCAAAATGGATCTGGAAGGTATGGCACCCAAATTAGAATGGGAAATTGGAATTCCCATTCTAGTGGCAAGGGCAAATGGACTAGATTATGCCTTTACTCAAGGAGAAGATACTGTGTTAGCTGCGATGGCACATCGTTGTCCGGAACCAGAATTCCCCCTTCGTGAACGAGAAGAAATGATACAAAAAGTTTTGGCTTTTCCATCTAGAAAAAAAGATGAATTCCATGAATATGCAAATCATCCCTCTTTAGTTCTTTTTGGGTCATTGCCCTCCAATGTGGTTTCTCAACTCAATCTGGAATTAAGACGCCAATCCATCAAAGTATCAGGTTGGTTACCCGCTCAAAGATATACTGACCTTCCATCATTGGGGGATGGCGTTTATGTTTGTGGTGTAAATCCATTTTTGAGTCGAACAGCGACAACTTTAATAAGACGCGAAAAATGTGAATTAATTGGAGCTCCTTTTCCTATCGGCCCGGATGGAACGCGTGCTTGGATCGAAAAGATTTGTTCTGTATTTGGTGTTGAGGCCCGAGGTCTGCAAGAAAGGGAGGAACAAATATGGGAAAGTTTAAAGGATTATCTTGATTTAGTACGGGGGAAATCCGTCTTTTTCATGGGAGATAATTTGCTGGAAGTATCTCTAGCAAGATTCTTAATTAGATGTGGAATGATCGTTCATGAAATAGGTATTCCGTATATGGATAAACGATATCAAGCTGCTGAATTAGCACTTTTGCGAGATACATGCACACGTATGTGTGTGCCAATACCACGAATTGTAGAGAAACCGGATAATTCCAATCAAATACGGCGTCTACGGGAATTACGACCCGACTTAGCTATCACTGGAATGGCTCATGCTAACCCATTAGAAGCAAGAGGAATTAGTACTAAATGGTCGGTTGAATTTACTTTTGCTCAAATTCATGGGTCTACCAATGCAAGAGATTTACTTGAAATAATTACCCGACCTTTACGTCGTCAAAGCAATTTAGAACACTTTGGTCGGAACACCTTGGTAAAGTAAGAAAAAACCACAAGTTGTAATGCCCCTGATAGGGGCATAATACACATATATATATATGGGTATCTTTTACATTATCCATAGATATAGAATATCTTATCTATCTACCTGCTAATGATCTAATTTGTGATCAATTGTGTTATGTCGAATAAATTACATCAATGTGAACGATAATTCACATCGATTTCTATGGGAGATATCAGAAGGGTTTTATTTTTATTGCGCAATCTCCCATAGATCTATGGGAGATACCAGAATCCTATAGATCCATAGCTTGACAAACCTGGAAGACCTGCATCCAGCAGGAATTGAACCCGCGCCTTCCCAATTATGAGTTGGGTGCTTTTACCATTCAGCCATGGATGCTAGTTTGGCTAAAAATCAATAACAAATTGATTCTGACGACTATTTCTAGTCGTCACGTCCTATAGAAATTGAGCCTACGACATTAATTTAGAACACCCACGTTTTACAAAATTGATTAACGCTCAGAGCGCTTTATCTGATTGAATTTGTTTTTTTTTGGAGCAGAATATAAAAGGAATGAAAGTAATAATTTCAAAGATTTCAACTGTAAATCTCTCAGTTTAGCATTTAGATCTATGAAACACAGAAAAAAAAAACACACACAAAAAGGAGAAAACTTGCTGCTCAAAAAGAGCAATCTTTGGCGGAATCATTATACAATAATGAAACATACAAATACAGAGAGGGGACCACTTGTAATCTAATGGGTTCAGTGGTATAATTAATTCAATTAGAATAGTATTAATCAAATACTGGTATAGTGAATTATCTATATATATTGATTATATATAGTTCATCATGTATTATATACGTAGATAGATAGATGATACATGATTTAGATAGATAGATTATATATGATCTAGATATATAGATTATATATGATATATAAACTGTTGGCAATCCTTAGTTAGGTCTCTTTAAATAGATTATACATGATTTATAAACTGTTGGCAATCCTTAGTTAGGTCATTTTACCCATATCAGGCATATGCTTTCGCTAATAACACAGTGCTTTTTTTCTATGAAAAAGCTGTGAATATGAAACAATGAAGTTTGTCAACATAAAAGGAGTTTGTCGACTATGAAACCAGAAGAACGTAAACGAGAAAAACGCGTTATGTGGCAACAGTTTAGTTTTGAATTTAAAGATCGATTTCGATCTGAAATGATGCAACTGTTCAATCCATGGAACAAGTCCTATCTGACTGAGTCTTATTTGTTCAGATTGTTCACTCGAATTTATTCCCGTCGTGAACGTCTTATGAAGCTCCTTCACTTTCGAGTTCTCATTACGTTAATTTTACGTGATCTACGTAGTTTTGGCGTCAATCAGACAATAAAGGTTGTGGTATTACTTACAGTACCGGTGTTTATATATCGTGTAAATTTCCATTGGAATGAAAAAAAATATATGATGTTTATTGCGCCAAATTTCACTAAAAATTTGTTGATGGTTCCACATCTTTTTGTATATTTGTCAAAATATGACACAAATATCATAAATAATAAGAATGAAATAATCTCGGGGAATCAAGCAACAAAAAGTTGGGAAACTTCTTCAAAGTCGGAAGATTCTACAATCTCCTGGAATATCTTTGAGGTAGTCTCAAAGACATTGGGAATAAATGATTCATCTATGCGTACTGTTGCTACTAACAAGTCCCTTCAAAGTTTCAAATTGTTGAAAAGGCACCAAAATGCCCATCCTTTTCACCATCTCATGAAATTTGAAAGAAAGAGAAAATTTGATTTTTGTAAGACTAAAACATATTTATTGAAAAATCCTGCTTCGAATTGTGTGAGTTCATTAGATCCCGGATGGAATATTTTTAATAAAAATCGGACAGATCTAAATCATTTGAACTGTATTCGATTTACGAATTGCAGTTCCCCTTGGAATATATCTTCTTCAGTCTTTGATCAAAACAAAGAACATTGGAAAAAGATCGTGTTAGAAATAACAGATCAATTTAGTCTATCAATGACTAAATCTTGTCAGGTTGACGATGAGAAAATTGCCCTTGATATGTATTCTCATAAAATCAATTTGTTTTATGAATTGAACGAGAATAGATTATTGAATCGGATCTTTAACCATAGAGAGAAATTAAAGAATCAATTTCTATTGCTCTTACTAAATAATATTTATAAAGATGATGGTTTTGTAGATGAAATCTACAAAAATGACAGAGCTGAAACTTTGGGACAAATTATCTTTGATGAATATAAGATCAAAGTTGACAGGCTTTTTTCAAAAGCTCTTTTATTGAAAAAAAGAGCATTCAAAGGAGACAAGATCGTAGGCATAGACGGGGTTATGCACTTATCTAGAATTATGCAAAATGCTTTTAGATTTGCATTTAGATTCTATTTAAGATTATATTTAAAGTTCGGTCGCAATTCAAAAGATACAATTCTTCTCAATTGGATAGAAAATGAAAGTTTGAATAGTGCAATGCAAAATGCAATTAACCGGCACTCATCAACTTGGAGAGATGTTCAGAAAAAATGGGTCGCTGGTTCAATTTTTCGAATTCATAAAGATATCGATCAAAAATTTAATCGGAATTTTTTTGTGTACAATTGGTCTATTCAAACTGAATATTTCAGAAAGGGGTTTAAACAATTTGTTTCTAGTCCTAATTTTTCACATAATTATGTTTTATTCAAAAATAGAGTATTCGATCCAAATGAATACAGAGTGCTAGTTCCAATTGATATTCATCAACCACTTACGGAATTTATTCAGTTCGTTCTTTTTAATAACTTATTAATAGACTTTTTTGACAAAAAGCTTTTGGTTTCAATACATTTACCTAACTTATTGCCTAACTGGTGGTCCAAGTTCCGTTCTAAGTATAACATCAATTATATTGTGGGGCATAAAAGTGTCATTATTGATTTCCTTATAGGAGACGAGGATCAGTATAATACCCCAGAACGATTGTTGTTAAAGGAGAAGAGATTAATACTATTTGATTCATTATTTGACGGCTTGATCGAATTATTAAAATACTTGAATGAATTGTTGGAATCACCCCTCAATAAGTTGTTGAAATGGATTCAATCCATTGTGGTCCAAATTCTGGATAATTCACAAACATTCGGATTTATCGATGAAGGACCAATATCACAATCTGTTTTGAATGAGATATCAATGAATCAAGGGATCCCGTCATTATGGGATAATCAAAAGAATGGCATGGATTGTGTTGATAATACCGATCTTTGTGCGAGATTAAACGATCAAAATTGGTTAAATCCCCTAAAACTATCTAATCAAAGCTCACTGAGAACTTCTTTTGATAAAGCAAATACCATTGAATTTTTCGATTATTTACATCATCCTCGGTTAAATTATAAGAACCGGTTATCCCCTTATATAGAAACGAGGCATATCAAGAATAATAATCTTATATATGGGCAATTATTAAATCTTGTTCCCATTCACAACACTCTCTTTCCTTTGCCCATTGACGGCCTAAACCCCGTTTTCTTAAACAAAGAAATTATTTCACTCATCAAGTCGCGGGTAGCTAATATATTATTAACTCAATATTTACGTGATCGGACATTAATTCATGATTCGTATAAATCGTTGAACTTACTAACTCAATTGAATCATTTTGTTTATGACAATAGAGCTATTTCCTCGATCGAAGAGATTTCTACAAAACCCTTTACGGTAAAACAACAACTAGTCTATTTTGAAAAAAAATACTGCCCTCCTTTCAATACCTCATATTATAAAGAAAACGAAAATTATTGGTATAAAAGTGATTCGAGTAAAGACATACATCTTATTCAAAATCAATCTTATGCAGATGATTTACGATTCATTTTTGAAACATTGGTCATGAAAATGAACAACATTGAAATCAATAAAAAGGTTGTAAAAGAGTCTACTGAAAGTTCAAGAAATAGAATTGAAAACAAAGCAATATATTATACTGCTCCATTGTGGAAATGTATTGAAGATATACTTTTAGATACTTATATGGAAATTAAGAAAAGTGCTCTTTTTAATAAAGATAAAGAGATTCTGTTTAGGGTAATTCAATTTAAAATAGATTATTTTAAATGGGAAGAATTTTATGAAACGTATCGGTTATGCGCTTTTACTTCTGCATGGTGGAAATATCTTGGGGATATATTTTTATACCCTTTTCTCCAAATATTAATAAATATTAGAGATCAATTTGCATCTATATTGGACCTAATTCAATATAAGAGTGAATTTATTACTCACATATTGGATATATTTGATATTCTGCGGGCACTCCCTCTAAAATTATGGGCAATTTTACAATTGAAATTGAAACAAAAAATTTTTAAAATTTTAAATTATTTTTCCTATTATTTTTCCTATTATTTTTTCAAAATTTCCCTTTATGTTTCCCATTATTTTATAATAAGATACGATTACTTTTCGTATTATTATTATAAATTTTTTTCCAGTTATGCTTCCCATTATTTCTCTAAAATATACAATTATTTTTCTCGTTCCAAAAAATGGAAAAATTGGTATTTTTTAGTTTTGTCATGGGTTGATTCATTCCAGTTCAAGGAATTCAAGGAAATGGAAATGATGAAAAGATTGAAAATGATGGAAAGGTTTATGAGAGATGCCAAAAAAGAACTAATAAACAATGAAAAAGCTTGGGTCGTTTTTATTTTTTCTATCGCCGTTGGGTATTTCCTTCTCAGTTTATTCCGTTTCCCTGCAAACATTCTTAGTTTAACAGAAGACTTTTTTTTCTTATGGAAGGATCGGCTGGACGATAAATACCACTTTGAGGAGTTTTACGATAAAATTCAAACACTTAACGAACCTATGCCTGAAATAATCGCTGGCTGGTTTGTAGATTACGAAGATTATCGTATACCTGTAGAAGATCTATATGATTATTTCTACAGAAAATGGTCTTATACTCAAGAATTGAAAAGAGAAATGGGCTTTTTCAGTACACTTTACACAATCGTGTTAGAGACAACATATTCTCGCGTGGATCGACTAGAGAGGCAATTAGCTCATTTTCTGGTGAAAGAAAAAAGTTTATCTCAACTCGAATTGGAATTGGTTACCAATCCTAACGATTTCTCTTTTAAGTGGACTTCCTCTGTTAATGCTGATCCAAATATGCCTATTGCTGGATATCTCCATGAGCAGCCGGGACTTGTTTACTTACGATATTTAGCTGAATTTTACCAAGAAGGTATGATGAATTACCTAAACAAGTTTGATCAATTTGGTTCAGCACAAAGAGCAGTCTTTCTTGCTTTTTGTAATAAGATTACTCCCTCCCAAAAATATCACTGGGATAGTCTTAACTCTTCCGGACTAAACTTTTTCTCACTCAACTTAGGACCAACTTCATCTTATTTTTCCAAACGTATTTTATTGATAGGTCCTAGGGGAACAGGACGCTCGTATTTGGCCAAAAGTCTAGCAACGGATTCTTATATTCCATTAATAAGAATATCTTTGAGATATTTCTTGCATAGAAAAGTTGACCTTACATATGAATTCCGAGAAGAAGGGGAAGATCCGCTGCTGGATGTCCCCAGTATTTTTGATAATACTGTCGAAAACAAATTAGACCTAAAAGATATTACTCTTAGGTCTTTGCGAAGGCTTCTACATTTTAAAAGACTACAACAATTCATGCTTGTCCTCGAAATGGCAAAAGCCATGTCTCCTTGCGTGATATGGATTCCAAACATTCATGAACTATGTTTTGGATCGTTGTTTCTTTGTATACTGGTGGAACGTCTCCTTAAGGAAAAATTTCCTGGAATTGTAATTGCTTCAACTCATATTCCTAAAAAAGTGGATCCAATTTCGCTAACTTCTGATATTGGATTAGATAAATCCATCCACATTCGATTGCTTGCTTTCTCACAACGACAAAGGGAGATTGCTATGCTTTTACGCAGCAAAGGGGTTTACTTAAAAAAAGAATTTGTCTGTCCTGATGAATTTGAGTTTCGAACTAGCGGTTTTGATGCACGTGATCTGGCAGCACTTACTAATGAAGTCTTTTTAATGAGTATTAGTCAAGAAAAATCAGTTATGGGCACGAATACGCTTCGATTAGCTTCTAAGCGAAACAGTAGGGGGTTCCTTGGGTACGATGTAAAAGAAAACGAAAGACTTCCCTATAAGGTAGGAAAAGCTTTTATACAACATATACTTAGACGTAAGGATCCTGTATTTGCCCACCAGGATTTATGGTCGAAAAGGTCTTTTTATTTGTCCCAGTGGTACTTAGAGCCTTCGATTGCCAGAACAAGTATAACCGAATTGAATTTCTTTTGCCATATTTTGGGTTGCTTGGCCGGGCCAGCAGCTAAAGATGCTTGGTTTATATCGGAATGCAATAAACAGAATTTGTTTTCCGGCGATGCATTCCTGAAGAATGATTTTGCTTTAGCTTCTAGTCTTTTAGAAAGTCTTTTGATGGAGTTCTCCTTAGGGCTGAGGCCAGATAAGACTAATATGGAGAGTAAACTACTAACATTGGCTGGTCAGGAGATAGTGATCAATCATTTTAATATGATGCACAAAGGGATTTCTTCTTTTGTAAATAAAAAGCTTCTTAAAAAAGAACACTTTTATGGAAGTAAGGAAGATCAAGATGAAGAAGATTTTCTAAATTATATAGTTTGGGCTCCTAGAACCTGGCGCCTTAGTTTTCTTCGCAGTAGTCAATTTGATCTTATGAGAAGATCCAACCACTTCATTGAATTGCTTGAAGAATATGGGGATTTCCATCAATTTAAAGTTATGCAATCTAAAATAGTCTCTCCTTATGGTAGACGTGATCAGAAGTATAGTACTCACAAAAAATGGCATTCCGAAATGGAAGCGCGATTAAAAGAGCGGCGGATAATAGTAGGAAAAGAATCATTGGATGTAGCTTATCCAATGCAATATCAATTCTCTACTGAACCGATATTTTTCCTAGAGAGATTTGTTTGGAATCCCGCGAATTTCCTATTTCAAGAGAAACGCATTAATTTGTTTGCACAACGAGAGTTTTGGGTAACTAAAGAGATGGTGAAAAATATTTATCTTACTTACGTTCCAAGAAGGAAAGAAGCGGTACAGAACCGTTTTAGAAAGCTGGTTGTTTTCGGTGTTTTTAGAGAGAGCAAAATTCCAACCATGGGAGACTGGAATCTCGGGGATATTTTACCTAAGGATTATATGATGTCTTTTCAACGCATTCAAGCATTTTGCCTCCAATGGAGACATAGTTCCCCGTATAGTCCAACATATGCGTATGGCCGTTGGTTGATTGAATTTGCGGCCAGGATTGACCGTTCCGAATTCCCCGTGGATCGTCAAAGGGAACCTCATCGTTCTTTATTGGACTCTTTTATCTACAATTTTCTATTGGAAAGTTATCAATATCTTTTAAATATGTTCCTATCTAAAAAAATGATATTGCGTCAAATAATAAACACGTTGTTGAAGAACCAAATACTTTTTGCGAATGAGATTGCAGACCTAATAGCAGAAGAAGGAAATAGAAATAAAAGAGGCTAGATATTTAGCCTTCGGATTAATACCTTGTCGGTAAGGTCCCGATCCTGAGAGAGTAAGCATAGTAAAAAATTACTATGCTTACTCATTTGTTTATAAATGGATCTAATGTATAATTGTTGACTCACAACTCCGATATCGGGGCTATAGAATTTTTGTTAATCCATGATATTCATTATTATTGAGCAGCAAAAGGCGATCCTTTAGTTACACAAAAAAAAGGCATTTCATTTTAGTTTTTATTTTTTCATCCAATTTATCTCAGAAGTCTCGAATGAAAAATTTTCAATCTTAGATGAAATAAGTAACTAGTGATGAACTGTTTGAATAAGGATTTTTCAACAAGGACCAAAACCATCGTTGGAATGCCTATGAATAAACACGTACTCTTAGCCTATTGATAGACTAGTAATTGCCTAATTAATTAGGCATAATTATTGATTTATGCCTTGAAGAGGACTCGAACCTCCACGCTCTATAGCACGAGATTTTGAGTCTCGCGTGTCTACCATTTCACCATCAAGGCAAACAAAAAGTTTGATCGTATTCCATACATCAACAAAAGGGAAATATAAATTTCCTAGTGATCACATATCGAGCTAAATATGCGGAATATCTTCCATAATAAAAAGGTATCTGTTAGATAGAATCTAACAATCTATCTATATATATATTCAATATTGTTTGAATGACCTTTTCTCCTAATACACCATCTATATTTTGGGTATGAGACGACCTTCTAATTAGAAGGTCAACTCATAATTTAAACTATTTCCTATCCTTTTTTGGGGGATATGTAAACAACTCCCCAGATTCTTTTAGTTAGTTAGTAAGAGCAAGATTTTATTACTAAATAGACTTTAAAGGAAGGTTTCCTGAGCAATTGCAATAATAGGGTTCATTACTATTCCCAATGTAACAGAAGCTACTAGACATATAATCATACTTAATTCAATAAAGTTTTTTGAGATTGAAGAAGATACTCTATAATTTTGCACGTGAGAAGTTATTTCTCTATTTCGTTCTGTGATTAATATCTTAATTATTTTAAGATAATAGTATATAGAAATAACACTCATAAAGAGCCCCGTTGAAACCAGTAAATAGGAACCTGCCTGCCATCCACACCAGAATAAATAGAGTTTTCCAAAAAAACCTGCCAATGGAGGAATACCTCCTAAAGATAGGAGACATGAAGCTAGGGATAAGGCTAAAAAAGGGTCTTTTTTATATAATCCTGCGTAATCCCGAATGTTATCTGTTCCTGTACGTAGACCAAATAACACAATACAGGCAAAAGTCCCTAAATTCATGAAAATATAGAATAGCAGATAAGTTATCATGCTTGCATATCCGTTATTTGAGTTTCCATTAATGATTCCAATAAGGATATATCCAATTTGACCTATGGACGAATAGGCAAGCATACGTTTCATACTTGTTTGAGTAAAAGCGATAAAATTACCTAATATCATGCTAAGAATAGCTAATATCTCCAAAAGGAGATGCCATTCGTTCGATGAAAAATAGAAGATAATATCGAAAAGTCGAGTTGCTAAAGCCGAAGCAGCTACTTTCGAAGTGACAGAAAGAAAAGCAACGACTGGGGTGGGAGAGTTAGAGTCGAAAAGAGGAAGCTTCCCTCTTTTCTCTCATTCAGAACCGTGCATGAGATTTTCATCTCACACGGCTCCTAAGTAAAAAAAAAATAAGAGGATTATTTTCTTATTATCTTCCTCGCGTATGTATAAGATTCAATCTATTCAATTTGTAGAAAGGATTGCTAATCCTTAACGTTCCGAGGAATCCTTCCTCAATGGTTATTATGGTAAAGCACCAATTTTTCTGATCTTTCGTACCTAGGTTCCTTAAGAGCCAAAAGGGATGAAAAAAAAGAACCATCTGATTTGGTTCGTTCTCATTAGCCATGGCATGATCATCTTAGGGTGATCTTTTTGTCGACAGATGCTTTTGTTATACCTAAAGTTTTTGAAGGATTAAAACTGACTATGTAGCATCTATATGTAGAATAAATGTATTCTATACGTCATTAGTCTGATTCTTTGTAAGAACTACCCGTAATAACAAGCTTGCGAAATATCTTTGTTTAGTAAAACAATTTAGTTTTTTTGACTTTGCTTTACCTTAATTCAACAAAAAAATGTTAAAAAAAACCTTTTGTTGATATTGTGAAAAAGTGATGCCTTAGCCCGAGTAAAGCTAAAAGTGCTTTTATCTTTTGCATGTCTATAGAATTAAGAGGATAGAAAAAGACACAGAAAATCTCTATAAAAGATTTTGTATAATATAAAGGGAATATTTTGTCGAACGAATCGCACTCCTTCATATACGTCGGGAGTCCATTGATGAAATGGTACTAGAGAAAGCTTGAATCCAATTCCTACAGTTACGGATATAAGTGCAATCCAAATTCCTGGAGAGTTATACATCTGTGTATTTATAAGACCATTGACTATTTCTTGAAGTTCAATCTCTCCCCCGGATAGACCATATAGCCAAGAAAGACCATAAACCAGAATAGAAGAGCTTGCCCCACCCATAAGTAAATATTTCATAGTAGCTTCATTCGACCGTACATCTCTCTTAGTATATCCAGATAAGAGATAAGAACATAAACTTAAACATTCTAGAGCAACAAAAATAGTTGCTAAATCGTTAGCGCCACATAAAAACATTCCCGCTAGAGCAGCTGTTAATATGAATAACAGAAACTCTGTTATAGTCATTTCTGTACATTGAATGTATTCCACGGATAAAGGAATACATAGAGTTGAACATAGTAAAATGAAAAATTTAAATATTTCGTTGAAATTATTTGTTTGAAAATTACCAAAAAAGCTTATTATAGGTTCTTCTCTCCATCGGGATAGCAAGATTGCTATGCTCAGCACTAAACTTGCTAAAGGAATTAAATAGAACCAAGCTTTATTCTTTTGATCAGAGAATAAATCGATTATAAGGAGAATAAATAGGCCTGAAATCAAGATACATTCAGGAAGAATGGAATTCCCATAGAAAAGAACCAAATTAAACTCGTTCATAAAAATGATCTAAGGGTATAATTCAAAATGAGGTTTTTTTGTGCATATTAGATCATGAATTAGTAACTTCATTCAATTGATCTTTAAAAAAGGTTGAAATCTTTTTTCTACTTTTTTGAAGGATCAATTCAAAAATTGTATTGAAGAGGATTTAGTCATCTTAATTCTATATTCTTATTACTCTTATCTCTATTCTTCTCTCTATTCTTCTAAAATGATAATAAAAATAAAAAAAAAAGCTACTCTCTTTCGTTCCAATTAGAATAATTGATCCATTTCTCGATTTCGAAAAAATTGGATCAATTATTCTAATTGGTCAGGATAAATAGAACGTTCAATCTATCAATGTAGTGAATTAACGGTAATGAGCAAAAGCCCTATTGGCTTCTGCCATTCTATGAGTTTCCTCCTTTTTGCGTATAGCACTACCCTGCTTTTTGGCAGCATTTATCAATTCGTAGCTTAATTTCAAGTCCATATTCCGACCCGGACGTTTTCGAGATGCCCCTAACAACCAACGAATGGCAAGTACTTTTGCTTTCGTTGATCTTATTTTAATAGGAACTTGATAAGTTGATCCACTTTTACGTCTTGCTTTTACTGTTACCTTAGGGGTTACCCCACGTATTGCTTGGCGTAGAACAACTAGTGGATTTTTCTCTGTTTTCTGTTGTATTTTCCTCATAGCTCGATAAAGAATTCGATAAGCCAATGACTTTTTTCCATGTTTAAGAATACGGTTAACCAACATGTTAACTAATCGATTATTATAAATCGGATCCGATTTCGCAGTTCTTTTTGCAATTCTTTCTTTCGGAGCAATATTAATTAATCCCTTATGCTTAAGGGGATCAGATACTGCAGCGGTTTTTTTCGCTGCAGTATTAATCAATCGCTTATTATTAAGCGATTTATATTTTGCAGTTCTTTTGTTCGAAGAACTGTTAATAAATCGCTTATTATTAAGCGATTTATATTTTGCAGTTTTTTTGTTCGAAGAACTGTTAATAAATCGGTTATAATCAATCGAATCAGATTTTGCAGTTTCTTTTTTAGCAGCAGTGTTACGCTTATAATCAATCGAATCAGATTTTGCAGTTTCTTTTTTAGCAGCAGTGTTACGCTTATAATCAATCGAATCAGATTTTGCAGTTTCTTTTTTAGCAGCAGTGTTAATTAATCGATTATGATAAATCGGATCAGCTTTTGCATCTCTTTTTTTCGCATTACTTGGCCATGACATGAGCGTAAAAAAGGTTCAAGATTTTCTTTCATAAAGGCTAAAAGTCACTTGTTTTTCGGCTTTTTAACTCCATATTGTAGGGTGGATCTCTAGTTTCTTTAAAGGGGTATATATGAAAGATCTCCCTCCAAACCGTACATACAACTTTCGTCGAATACGGCTTTCCACATGATTCTATCTGCATATATGATAGTTAGTTTTTATGCGTAGAATTATGTTTACTCACTCCCAATTGAGTATCCGTTTCCTTTCAATTTTTTGCTATAATTGGAAATCTTGTATTTTCCATATCTATACAATTAAGTCCTTAGGTTTACAAAATAGTGTAGAAAAAAGTGTTTTAAATCATTGCTATTTGACTCGAACCTGTTCCGAAAAGGCCAAGATATTTGGCAATTTTTATTGGCACAAACAAAGTTGGGTAAAACTTTTTAAATGATTTCAATATTAAACCTTAGACATATCCTAGTAATAATTCCAAATATTTTTGGATTAAAAAAGGTGCTTTGCTTTAGCCTGCTATAGTTCCCTTACAAAACGTTTGTTATCGGGTTAGCCATATACTTCCCATGTTTATAGCAATTTAAACATGGCATCATAATAAAATGATACAAGTTTTAGATAAGAATATACAACGCACTAGAACGCCCTTGTTGGCGATCTTTCACGGGGACAGCATCTAGGGTTCCACGAACAATGTGATACCTCACGCCAGGTAAATCTTTAACCCTTCCTCCTCTTACTAAAACTACAGAATGTTCTTGTAAATTATGGCTAATGCCAGGTATATAAGCGGTGATTTCGTATCTAGAGGTTAATCGTACTCTAGCAACTTTACGTAGGGCAGAGTTTGGTTTTTTGGGGGTGATAGTGGAAAAGTTGACAGGTAAGTTACCTTTACCTGTCACTTTACAAAACCGTACATGAGATTTTCATCTCATACGGCTCCTCGTTCGATTCTTCTAACGAAGCATAAACCGGATTCTTTTTGTTATTATAATCTATATTTTATATATTCCTAGAACAAATTCTAGGGGTTACGTTTTGGTGTTCTAATCAAACACTAATGAATCATATTAGTGCCCACTCAGAAATGAGTCTTCTATCTCTACTTTTATACAATAGACTATTGTTAAAATAGCAAATAAGAAGTTTTTTATTGGAAAAATAAAATTTTTGATCTGATAGAATTGATGATTCATCATGAGAAAGATCATGGGATAAATCCATGATCTTTCTCAGACTCAAAGATTGAAATAGAAAGCAAGAAATCACCAAAAAAATAATAAGTTTCTTATTTTTTTGGTGAAAAAAAGGTTTTTATTTTATTCCATAAAGAGTATCTTAGATAAGATACAACCTTTATGAAATAATAAAACAAGGGAATACCCACAATTAGCAAAATATAGTACGCGGGAAAGGCACACGGAAAAATAAATAAAGACTTATACCAGTCTCGAAAATAAAATAGTAT